TTTGAATATCAATCTCATCGATATCATCGATCTCATAAGTATCATACCAAATCCCATCAATCGAATCACTTTTTCGAGAAATACGAGACATCTAAGTCATACAAGTAAAGAGATCTATTCAGTGATAAGAAAAAGAAAAAACGTGAACGGGGACTGGATTGATGATAAAATAGAATCCTGGGTTGCAAACAGTGATTCGATTGATGATGAAAGAAGAGAATTCTTCGTTCAGTTCTCCACCTTAAGGACAGAAAAAGGGATTGATCAAATTTTATTGAGTCTGACTTATAGTGATCATTTATCAAAGAATGACTCTGGTTATCAAATGATTGAACAACCGGGAGCAATTTACTTACGATACTTAGTTGACATTCATAAAAAGTATCTAATGAATTATGAGTTCAATACATCCTCTTTAGCAGAAAGACGGATATTCCTTGCTCATTATCAGACAATGACTTATTCACAAACTTCGTGTGGGGCTAATAGTTTTCATTTCCCATCTCATGGAAAACCCTTTTCGCTCCGCTTAGCCTTATCCCTCTCTAGGGGTATTTTAGTGATAGGTTCTATAGGAACTGGACGATCTTATTTGGTCAAATACCTAGCAAAAAACTCCTATCTTCCTTTCATTACGGTATTTCTGAACAAGGTCCTGGATAACAAGTCTAAAGGTTTTGATGATATCGATATCGATATTGATGAGATTGACGATATTGGTGCTTGTTACGATATTGGTGTTAGTTACGATATTGATGCTAGTGACGATATTGATGCTAGTGACGATATCCTTGATATGGAGCTGGAACTGCTAATTAGCGTGAATGCGGTAACTATGGATATGCTGCCTGAAGAGGAAGACCAACTTTATATCACCCTTCAATTCGAATTAGCAAAAGCAATGTCTCCTTGCATAATATGGATTCCAAACATTCATGATCTGGATGTGAATGAGTCGAATTACTTCTCCCTAGGTCTATTAGTGAACCTTCTCTCCAGGGATTATGAAACTAGAAATATTCTTGTTATTGCTTCGACTCATATTCCCCAAAAAGTGGATCCCGCTCTAATAGCTCCGAATAAATTAAATACGTGCATTAAGATACGAAGGCTTCTTATTCCACAACAACGAAAGCACTTTTTCACTCTTTCATATACTAGGGGATTTCACTTGGAAAAGAAAATGTTCCATACTAATGGATTCGGGTCCATAACCATGGGTTCCAATGCACGAGATCTTGTAGCACTTACCAATGAGGCCCTATCGATTAGTATTACACAGAAGAAATCAATTATAGATACTAATACAATTAGATCCGCTCTTCATAGACAAATTTGGGATTTGCGATCCCAGGTAAGATCGGTCCAGGAGCATGGGATCCTTTTCTATCAGATAGGAAGGGCTGTAGCACAAAATGTACTTTTAAGTAATTGCCCCATAGATCCTATATCTATCTATATGAAAAAGAAATCATGTAACGAAGTGGATTATTATTTGTACAATTGGTACTTCGAACTTGGAACGAGCATGAAGAAATTAACGATACTTCTTTATCTTTTGAGTTGTTCTGCCGGATCGGTCACTCAAGATCTTTGGTCTCTACCCGGACCCGATGAAAAAAATGAGATCGCTCCTTATGGACTCGTTGAGAATGATTCTGGTCTAGTTCGTGGCCTATTAGAAGTAGAAGGCGCTCTGGTGGGATCCTCACGGACATGCAGTCAGTTTGATAAGGATCGAGTGACATTGCTTCTTCGACCCGAACCAAGGAATCCCTTAGATATGATGCAAAATGGATCTTGTTCTATCCTTGATCAGAGATTTCTCTATGAAAAAGACGAATCGGAGTTTGAAGAGGGGGAAGGAGAAGGAGCCCTCGACCCGCAACAGATAGAGGAGGATTTATTCAATCACATAGTTTGGGCTCCTAGAATATGGCGCCCTTGGGGCTTTCTATTTGATTGTATCGAAAGGCCCAATGAATTGGGATTTCCCTATTGGTCCAGGTCATTTCGGGGCAAGCGGATCATTTATGATGAAGAGGATGAGCTTCAAGAGAATGATTCGGAGTTCTTGCAGAGTGGAACCGTGCAGTACCAGACACGAGATAGATCTTCCAAAGAACAAGGCCTTTTTCGAATAAGCCAATTCATTTGGGACCCTGCAGATCCACTCTTTTTCCTATTCAAAGCTCAGCCCTTTGTCTCTGTGTTTTCACATCGAGAATTATTTGCAGATGAAGAGATGTCAAAGGGGCTTTTTACTCCCCCAAAAATTCCTACTAGATCTCTATCATCTCTATATAAACGCTGGCTTAGCAAGAAGACGCAAGAAAAGCACTTCGAATTGTTGATTAATCGCCAGAGATGGCTTAGAACCAATAGTTCATTATCTAATGGATCTTTCCGTTCTAATACTCTATCCGAGAGTTATCAGTATTTATCAAATCTGTTCCTATCTAACGGAACACTATTGGATCAAATGACAAAGGCATTGTTG